TTATTTTCGAATATTCAATTTATAATAATAAATAATTAAATAATATACTAATAATTTTTATATTTATACTCTATCTATAGCGGAACACATATATAAGTAGAAGAGCTTTAACTAGGTTGTCGAAACTAATCCATTAAGTTTAAATTTTGATTTTGTAAGGATATGAATCATTATTTCTCTGCATTACTATATATCCTTCCTTTGTTTTCAACCCAATTGAGAAAAACCCCCTTTCTAATTTAGTCGATATACAAATAATGTATCAATTTTAAGTGATCTAAGAAAATCCTATGTTTGTATAATAAGATGAATCAAGACATATTTTTAGAATTCGAAATTCGAAATACTTTTTTGAAGTATGGTACAATTATGACAGGAATCGAAACGCTTTTTATATAACGTAACGTGTACAACCCAATATCTAGTTGGTTTGATAAATCCTTAAAACGCAAAATCCTAACGACGATTAATACAAAGTTATACAAATTACATAAATCCTTTGAAATTGTCGGATGTGGTGCTGAAATTGTGATCTCTAAAAATCATATTGTTTCATTCATTTATTCATTCAATTGATAAGCATTTTTTTATAGATTCATAAAAATCATTCAAAAGAATGAGAAATTAATGATTAAAAAATAAAAATGATAAAGAACCCCTTGTTTTTGTTTAATTTTATCTATGAATTGAAGTTACAACTCGTTGGTTTAGTTACAATAAGGGAGTTATCTTTTAGGAAAACACAAACTAAAAAATCTCTATTGACGAACTAATTAAATTTAATATAAATAAAAGGACAATTAAATAAAAAAAAAATGATACGATAAATAATAAAGAGTCCTTTTGAACCTTCAAATTGCTATTTCAAGGAGTTTTTATTCATCAATTAAAATTAAATGCTTCCTAAAAAATTTGTCATTTTACATTGAATTGACCCCTTCACCTTCAATCTCGACGATTGAATAAAAAATGGGGTATTATGATTTCGAGCAAGCCGCTATGGTGAAATCGGTAGACACGCTGCTCTTAGGAAGCAGTGCTAGAGCATCTCGGTTCGAGTCCGAGTGGCGGCATAGTATCTTCTAAAAGAGATAGAATAAGTCCTATAATGAATTTAATTCATGATTTCCATTCCATAAAATCTAGAAACCCTCGCTTTTTTCATAATTTTTATGATTTTTTCAACCTTAGAGCATATATTAACTCATATATCTTTTTCAGTCGTTTCAATTGTAATTACAATTCATTTTTTAACCTTATTCTTATTAGTAGATGAAGTCGTAGGACTATATGATTCATCAGAAAAGGGCATGATAGTTACCTTTTTCTGTATAACAGGATTATTAGTCACCCGTTGGATTTATTCAGGACATTTCCCATTAAGTGATTTATATGAATCATTAATCTTTCTTTCCTGGGGTTTCTCCCTTATTCATATGGTTTCCTATTTTCAATTTAAAAATAAAAAGCGTAAAAATAATTTAAGCGCAATAACCGCGCCGAGTGCTATTTTTACCCAAGGCTTTGCCACTTCGGGTCTTTTAGCCAAAATGCATCAATCCGCAATATTAGCGCCTGCTCTCCAATCCCAGTGGTTAATGATGCACGTAAGTATGATGGTATTAGGCTACGCAGCTCTTTTATGTGGATCATTATTATCAGTAGCTCTTCTAGTCATTACATTTCGAAAAGCCATAAAGATTATTGGTAAAAACAATAATTTATTAAATCAGTCATTTTCGTTTGGCGAAATCCAATACATGAATGAAAGAAGCAATGTTTTACTAAACACTTATTTTCTTTCTTCTAAAAATTATTACAGGTATCAATTGACTCAACAATTGGATCGTTGGAGTTATCGTATTATTAGTCTTGGGTTTATCTTTTTAACCATAGGAATTCTTTCGGGAGCCGTGTGGGCTAATGAGGCGTGGGGATCATATTGGAATTGGGACCCAAAGGAAACTTGGGCATTTATTACTTGGACCGTATTCGCGATTTATTTACATACCCGAACAAATACAAATTTGGAAGGTGTAAATTCCGCCCTTGTGGCTTCTATGGGATTTCTTATAATTTGGATATGCTATTTTGGGGTCAATCTATTAGGAATAGGTTTACATAGTTATGGTTCATTTACATTACCATCTAATTGAATTAAATAAAGAGGCTAAGCCTAACAAATACTAACACAGGGCAGCGTATATATAAGAAAACTTATTGTAAGCTGTCAAGAACCTTTTGAATCACTCCACTACTTGATTCAAAAGGTTCTAACAAAAGCCAAAGATGTCTGATTAAAATTCACTTTAATTCTTTTACCTCTTTTACTTAACTTAAATTTAAGAGAAGAAAAAAGACTTCTTTCTTTTTTTTCATTGTACAACGAACAATTTTTAAAATAATAGGATTACTTTTTGATTTTTTGTTGTATTCATGAAAACTATCTATAAAAATAATTATATAGAATAGTTTCGACCTTCTCACCTGATAATGAGAGGACGAAATCCGGATAAAGACCAATACCTATTACTGGTAAAAAGATAGAGATCGAAACAAATAACTCTCGAGGTCCAGAATCAAAAAAATAAGAACTTGGAGCATTAAATAGCTTGTATCCATAGAACATTTGACGTAACATAGATAATGAATAAATAGGAGTTAATATCATTCCAATTGCCATTACGAAAGTAATTAGTATTTTTGGCATTAAAAAATATTTTTGGCTGGTAATTATTCCAAAAAAGACTATCAATTCTGCAACAAAACCACTCATGCCCGGTAATGCAAGAGAAGCCATCGATAAGATACTGAACATCGTAAATATTTTTGGAATCGAAATAGCCATTCCACCCATTTCGTCGAGATAAACAAGACGCATTCTATCATAACTCGTTCCTGCTAAGAAAAAAAGTGCAGCACCAATAAATCCATGAGATATTATTTGTAAAATAGCTCCGTTGAGTCCCGTATCGGTTATAGAACCAATTCCTATAATTATAAAACCCATATGAGATACGGAGGAATAGGCTATTCTTTTTTTTAAATTCCGTTGACCAAGAGATGTTGAAGCTGCATAAATTATTTGCATTGTACCCACTATTATCAACCAGGGAGAAAATATGGAATGAGCATGGGGTAATAATTCCATATTGATCCGAACTAATCCATATGCTCCCATTTTTAATAAAATTCCGGCTAGAAGCATACAAGTACTGTAATGGGCCTCCCCGTGGGTGTCCGGTAACCACGTATGTAAGGGTATAATCGGCGATTTGACAGCAAAAGCAATAAGAAATCCAATATAGAATATTATTTCCAGTGCGACAGGATATGATTGATTAGCTAATGTTTCAAAATTTAATGTTGGTTCATTAGAACCGTATAAACCAATACCCAAAACTCCTATTAATAGAAAAATGGAACCCCCTGCAGTGTACAAAATAAATTTTGTAGCCGAGTACAGACGTTTCTTTCCCCCCCACATGGATAGAAGTAGATAAACGGGAATTAATTCGAACTCCCACATGATGAAAAAAAGTAAAAGGTCTCGAGAAGAAAATGATCCTATTTGACCACTGTACATTGCTAGCATCAGGAAATGAAATAATCGCGAATCTCGAGTAACTGGCCAAGCCGCCAAAGTCGCTAAAGTGGTGATAAATCCTGTTAGTAAAATAGGCCCTATAGAAAGCCCATCTATTCCCAATCTCCAGTAAAAATCAAAAAAATTGATCCATTTATAATCTTCCGCCAGCTGGATTAATGGATCGTCGAATCGGAAATGATAACAAAATACATAGGTTGTTAGAAGGAGTTCTAATATGCATATACACATCGTATACCACTTAATTAGCTTATTTCCTCTATGAGGAAGAAATAAAATTAAAGAACCCGCAGATATTGGTAAAACTACAATTGTTGTTAACCAAGGAAAAAAATTCGTGGTAAAGACAAGATACACTTGGACCAGAAAAACCCGTGCTCAGAAAGGTTTTTTTGAGCACGGGTTTTTTCAGTAAAAAAAAATAAAATGGATTCAAAATGTATTCAAGTGGGGGTTTTCTGGAACATATCAATAAGCTAGACCCATACTTCGAGTTGTTTCATGCCATAAATAAACTCGAACGCTCAAGAAATCCGTTGGACAGGCGGATTCACATCTCTTACAACCAACACAGTCTTCTGTTCTTGGAGCGGAAGCAATTTGCTTAGCTTTACATCCATCCCAAGGTATCATTTCTAACACATCGGTGGGGCAGGCTCGGACACATTGAGTACACCCTATACATGTATCATAAATTTTTACTGAATGTGACATAGGATCTATAAATTTTTGAACATCATAAAATTTCAATCTAGTAAACTTGTAAATGAATCAGTATAGTTACACACCAGATGAATCAAGGATTTACCAGAAATTTTCTAATCAATTTACTTCGGGATCAACTCATAAGAAAGGACCAAGATACTTTGATTTCTTACGTTTTCGAAAACATGATGTAGATTCCACCATATTTGACATGCTAATTCAAATTGGTGAATCTTATAATTTAATATTATTAATATTACTTATTCAATAAAGTTGATTGATTGATACGCGTTGATTTTCTGTTACGATAAATCGAGGAAACAATAGCTAATCCAATAGCTGCTTCAGCGGCTGCAATAGCTATAACAAAAATTGAGAAAATATTTCCTTTTAATTGCCGACTATCAAAAAAATCAGAAAATGTTACAAAATTGATATTAACCGCATTGAGTATAAGTTCAAGACACATAAGGGCCCTAACCATATTTCGACTCGTGATCAATCCATAAATACCGATAGAAAATAAATAGGCACTCAAAACAAGTATATGCTCGAGCATCATTGACCAACTCCTTATCAATTTCGATTGATTTTAATATGAACAATAATTCAACGGATTTGATTGACTAGAATCTAACAAAAAGAATATATTGGAAATATATCGAATAAACGAATTTATATTTTATACACGAGCAATATTCAAATAGAATTCAAAGAAAATAGATGCGATAAGACATAAAAAAGTTTCATTTTGATTGCTTGCTATTCCCAGTTAGAAAGATTTATTACTGACGAGCCACAGTAATTGCACCTATCAAAGCAACTAAAAGAATTATTGAAATGAATTCAAATGGAAGAAAAAAATCTGTTGCTAAATGAATTCCAATTTGTTGACTATTACTTATCAAATCTTGCTCTATAATTTGGTTTGATCTTGTAGTCCAAATAATCCCGTACCATGATGTATCTAATATAGTAGTAATTAGCGAAACAAGAATACTTGTACAAACCAACGAAGTAAGGCCATTCCCAACGGTCCACAGATTAAAATCTTTAGAATATTCTGAACCATTCATGAACATCACAGCAAATAGGATTAAAACATTTATGGCTCCCACATAAATAAGGAGTTGGGCAGCAGCTACAAAATGAGAATTTGAGAGAATATACAATAAGGATATACAAACAAGAACCAATCCCAATGAAAAGGCAGAATAAATTGGATTGGGAAGTAATACCACTCCCAGGCCCCCTAATATAAGACCCGATCCCAGAAAAACTAAAAGAAAATCGTGTATTGGTCCAGGCAAATCCATTCTGTGTAAAATAAGAGATAAATAAATCGAAATGCTTTTCATGATCTTATTGACCCGACCAGGAATTTTTTTTTTATGATACGTTCCTAATTGAATAAAATACTAATCTATTAGGTGGGAATTGCTCTAAGTACAATTATTGGACAGTTTCGTTTTTGATTCTTTTTTTGTTTGTTCAAAAGAAAAGGGTATTTTTTTTTTGAAACTATATATTTCGAAATAATTACGAATATATTAATAGATTTTAAATAAAAATGAATACGAAATTCTTATCAACCAGTTACTTTGTAATTGAATTTTTATTTATTGAACAAAGTCCTCATTCTTTTTTTTTTAATTCAAACCAAACACTCTTTCTTTTAACTTAAACCAAAACGGAACCTTAAAAGAATTCGTAATTTATCTTTAATAGACTTTAATAGAATAGTAGGTTTACTTACTCAGTTTTTTTTTGAATCGAATTCGAAATTGTTCGAATTGTATAATCGTCAATTACTGACATTGGTAAACGGCCCAAAGCAATTTGATTATAATTCAATTCATGACGGTCGTAAGTAGAAAGTTCATATTCTTCAGTCATTGATAAACAATTTGTTGGACAATACTCAACGCAGTTACCACAAAATATACAAATTCCGAAATCAATACTGTAATTAAGCAATCGTTTTTTTCGAATATCCGTTTCAAATTTCCAATCAACAACAGGTAGATCTATAGGGCATACACGAACACATACTTCACAAGCAATGCATTTATCAAATTCAAAATGAATTCGCCCGCGGAAACGCTCTGATGTGATTAATTTTTCATAAGGATATTGAATAGTTACGGGTAAACGATTTGCGTGGGATAAGGTAATCATGAAACCTTGACCAATGTACCTTGCGGCTCGGACCGTTTGGCGGCCATAATTCATGAACCCAGTTACCATAGGGAACATATCGTGAATATCTATAAATAATTTGATGTTTGTTTCTTTCTCTTGTTTGAACCAAGCCATGAATCTCATATTTTTTTTTCTTTACAGTGAAAGAAGTTGGAAAGAAGTTGTTAATAATAGATTACCGAGAGAAATGGGTAAAAGAAATTTCCATCCAAGATTTAATAATTGGTCCATTCTTAACCTAGGTAAAGTCCATCGTGTTGCGATAGAAATAAACAAAAACAAATAAGTTTTAGCTAATGTAATAAAGATACCAATTGTCGTTCCAAGGATTCCATTCATTTTATTTATTTCAAATAGCTCAGGGACGAATACGTACGGAATGGAAATATTCCAACCCCCCAAGTAAAGAACTGTTACAAATAATGAAGAAAGTAATAGATTTAGATAGGAAGCAACGTAAAATAAACCAAATTTGATACCTGAATATTCGGTTTGATACCCTGCTACTAATTCTTCCTCGGCTTCTGGTAAATCAAAAGGTAATCTCTCACATTCTGCTAGAGAAGAAATTAGAAAAACGATAAACCCTATTGGCTGACGCCACAAATTCCATCCCCAAAAACCATATTTTGATTGCGCCTCAACTATATCAACTGTACTTGAACTGTTAGATAATTATAGTCGATGATAACATCACTGTTTCCATCGCTAGTCCAAAACCGTACATGAGATTTTCACCTCATACGGCTCCTCGTGGGTCACAAATAAATTTAAGGACCGAATCCGTATTATTTATCTTCGTATGGTTGTAGAATAGATACAGAAAAAATGGATTGGAAGGTCCAAAATTATACCAATGGAATTCTGTCTGCTATATTCTGAAAGAATAAAAAAAAAGTGCTTCTGAATTGATCTCGCCCGTTAATAATTTCAATTTTTATTTGTTGAGTAATAACTTAAGCCTTTAATAAAATACTTCTTGTAGAATATCAATCGATATTTCAACCCATTGTTTTCGATTACGAAAAAAATGAAACATTACCTTAGCTCATAAATCATGACACGGATTAGGTCTCTCTATCTATATGAAAGAAAGAATAAAAAAAAAAAAAAGATTTCTTTTTTATTCTTTATTGTTTCTTTTTCGTTCCTATTCTTCTTTCTTTTCTGAGAAAACCACGAATGGGGGCTTAAACTAAAAAATAGTAAAGGATTTTTTCGTTCCTGATAGTCATTACTTTAATCGGCGGATAGGAGCATACTCTGGACCGGAATCGTGGGGAGTACTGCCTAGTCATTTCTACGAATTTAAAGCCCCAATTAGTATTCTTTTTATGTTATCCAGAAGTCTCTTTTTATATAATTTACATAATCTCCATTACTAATCCTTTGTGTATTTTGGTGTTCCTAACCATCCACTCATTTTTTGTTCAATCCCCCGTTTGTTTAGCAATACATGTATGGGACCATACAAAGGATAGCTAAAACTCTATACGGTTGATCTTTTGAGCCCGCTTCAAGCTAGATTGACTAATCAACCCGTCTTGGGGTAAAGACTTCTTCCGCGTACGTTTTCTTCCACTTAACTCTTGTACATAGGAAATGAGATTCAATTTTTTTTGTTTAATTTACTGCGAATTTATAAGCTGCTTTCTTTCACTCATATATAACTATCTAATTTAGTTTATCAACCTGAACTGAAAGATAATAAAAAACGAGGATATCTATTCAATCCATTCAACTTATTTTCTAGAATGAAAGGAATAGGGAAAATAAAAGTTTATATTTCAACGAATCGCACGTAGAGATATTGATAAAACACATAGAGTTAATGGTATTTCATAACTAATCGATTGAGCAGCAGCTCGCAGACCACCTAAAAAGGAATATTTATTATTTGATCCGTATCCTGACATAAGAAGTCCAACAGGAGCAATACTTGAAATGGCAATCCATAAAAAAATACCGATATTGAGATCGGCTAAAATAAGGCGAGAGCTAAAAGGAATTACTGAAAAACTTAGTAAAATTGATATGACTGCGATAGACGGTCCAATACTAAATAAACGAGTATTTCCTCTAGATGGAAGAATATTCTCTTTGAAAAGCAGTTTTGTTCCATCTGCTAGAGCTTGAAGAATTCCCAAAGGACCGGCGTATTCAGGCCCAATACGTTGTTGTATTCCTGCAGATATTTCTCTTTCTAACCATACAATTACTAGTACACCTATTGTGATTCCCAATACAAGAGTCAAAATAGGGACCAACATCCATATGATCCCATAGACCTCTTTTAAAGATTCCAATCTGTAAAAAGAATTGATATCTTGTCCTTCTGTCGTATAAATTATCATTTCAACGATCCACTTCTCCCATAATGATATCTATGCTACCTAGTATCGTCATAATATCAGCCAATTTCATTCTTTTAACTAACTGAGGAAGAATTTGCAAATTGATAAAACCCGGCGGGCGAATTTTCCATCTCCAAGGAAAACCGCTTTGATCCCCTATCAGAAAAATTCCTAATTCTCCCTTTGGGGCTTCCATTCTCGCATAAAGTTCTTGTCTCGGTAATTCAAATGTGGGAGAGGGTTTTTTACTAATGAATCGATATTCAAAATCATTCCATTCTGGATCCCTTTCTCGATCAAAGCATCGGATTTCTAAATTCTCATAGGGACCCCCCGGAATTCCTTCCAGGGCCTGTTGAATTATTTTTATGGATTCCGTCATTTCACTGATTCGGACTAAATAACGAGCTAATGAATCTCCTTCTTTTTGCCACTGGATTTCCCAATCAAATTCGTCGTAACACTCATAACGATCAACTTTCCGAAGATCCCATTTGATTCCAGATGCTCGTAGCATTGGGCCGGATAAACCCCAATTTATTGCTTCTTCTGCACCAATAACGCCTATCCCTTCAACTCGTTCTAAAAAAATAGGATTTCGCGTAATAAGTTTTTGATATTCAACAATTCCTGTTAAAAAATAATCGCAGAAATCCAAACATTTATCTATCCAGCCATAAGGTAGATCGGCCGCCACTCCTCCGATACGAAAATAATTATGCATCATTCTCATACCGGTGGCAGCTTCGAATAGATCATATACTAATTCTCTTTCTCTGAAAATGTAGAAAAAGGGGGTCTGTGCACCAATATCTGCCATAAAAGGTCCAAGCCATAATAGATGAGAAGCTATACGACTCAACTCCAACATAATTACTCTGATATAGCTGGCTCTTTTAGGGACTTGAATATTCCCCAATTGTTCTGGTCCATTTACGGTTATTGCTTCCGTGAACATAGTGGCTAAATAATCCCAACGCGTTACATAAGGCAAATATTGTATAATTGTTCGGTTTTCCGCAATTTTTTCCATTCCTCTGTGTAAATAACCTAATATTGGTTCACAGTCAACAACATCTTCACCATCTAGAGTAACGATGAGACGAAGAACACCGTGCATTGATGGGTGCTGAGGTCCCATATTGACTATCATAAGGTCTTTTTCTGTAGCTGATAGATTCATAAGTTTTTCCTCGATTCATTCTTACATGAATTGTTGAAAACGAAAAGAAGTACATCAAAATAAAAATCTACTAAATCGACTAATTCAAATAATTCAAAATTTGCAAATTAACGATTTTTTGATTCCCGAATATCCAACTCACTAATTAATTCTTTATAACGTATTTTATTTTTCTTTGATAAATACGACAGTAGTCGTTGACGTTTTCCTAGAATTTTACGTAGACCTCTCTGAGATAAATAGTCTTTTTTGTGCAATTCCAAATGTGAAGTAAGTCTTCGTATCTTATTGGTGAAACTAACTATTTGAAATTCAACGGACCCCCTGTTTTCTTCTTTTTTTTCTTGAAAAATAACTGAGATGAATGAATTTTTTACCATAAAACAAAATATTATCTCCCCCTTTTTTTGAATGTGAATTTTACTGATCAGTAATAATAATACCAGTCATTTTGATATACACAATGATTTTAAGTTCGTTATGAACTTTATAATTTTTTCAAATAAAATTAATCAATCCGGTTTTCAATTTGATTCGTATCGGGATACAAAAAAAAGAGTGATAGATTTCTACAAAAGAGAAAATTTTAGAGTTCAAATAAGAGGATTTTGTTGATTCATTTGTTGATCTAATTGATATGTATGTCATTAAAGATATGTATGTCATTAAATTAGTATCATGTATCAGAATGAAATGTAAGACAATCCGTGTGCCCATCTATTTGTTTGTTATTTGTGTTCATATACCCGGCACGGTACATAATATATGGAAAATGTACCATTAACGAATTTTCAACCGCGGATACATATGTATCCTTACCATACTGAAACGACTGCCATTATTAGTATTAAACCAATAGCGATTCATACAAGCTAAATCTTCTAATCGATAATTGGGCCAAAGAAAGAACTTTAATTTAATTAGTTTCTTTTTCTCACCATTAAGATCTTTGTTTTTAGTCAAAACTTGACCACAGTTTTTTATATTATTTAAAAAGACTGGATTTCTATGCATACCATTTTTATCCCTTGAATTGAAAGAAATTCGAATTCGCAATTCTCGCCGGTGGTTAGGGGATAAAATATTTTCAGGAACAAATAAATCATAATGATTTTTGTCTTTATTTTCAGTCATTTTTTGATGTCTTGCAATAGATTCATCAAAATTCTTTTTCTCAATATAGTTTTTTTCTTGGTATCTTTGATTAATTTGGTGTTTATTTTTATGAACCAACGAAATACTTATAGTTTGATATAGAATAAATTGTCCATCATTTTTTACCGACAGACGAACTGGATCGATAATCAATATTCCCTTTTTCATTAATTCTCTAAGAGTTAAATCCTTCTGAATCATCAAAATATCCAGATTCATTTCTCCCCTTTGAATAGAGGATATAACAATTTCGTTTGGATTTATCAGTCTAAGCAGGAGACAATATACTTTGATATTATTGATTATTCTTTGATTTAAAGAATCATCCCATCTCAATTGAAAACGCAAATACCTTTTTAGGAAGAAATCAAGCTCTGCTTCCGTGTTACTCTTGTATTGCTTTTTCTTTCTACGTTTTTTTATGTCTGATTTGCCATAATCTTCTTCAACATCTTTTTCTTGGTTTGAGAGAACGGATTTAAAATTTCCTTGTTTTTGTGCATCTGATATAAGATCCCCTTCACCTATGGGTTCTTTTTCTTCTTGATTTCGATTCTCTAATCCACTAATTTTTTTTGCATTCGGTGCTATAAGGGGGTCCCTTTTTTGATTTTCAATAATATTTTTATTAATGTCCCCATTTACATTAAAATTTAAAAGAAGTAATTTTATTGGTATGATCCAAGGTTTAACCTTATATGCATTATATAGCAACACAAATTCTGGGAAGAACCAAAGTTCCAGATTCGATATAGGCCGACTTAGTATTTCTTCATTCATTCCCATCCAATCAAATGGGCTTCCTTTTTTATTGGATGGGTTGCTTTCGTGATCTTGAAAAATTGTGAAATAAAAAAGGTCCGTTTTATCAATTATTTCATAATTATTAACCCCAGCCTTAATATTTTTGTTACTCTTGGTACTGGTATCCACCCAGTACTCAATATCAGCCTTATTTCTAAGACAAAAATGAAGAATTCCCCAATTTAAAAACTTTCTATGCGAAAAATTCTCCATAGCATCTAAGATATTGTTTTCTCCTAGATAATTATGGAGAGGGATATCCCTCAGTGTATCAAAAAATTTGCCTTTATCCATGTTGTAATTATAAGAAATCTCTTCCCTCTTATTTACTTGGAATGGTGATTCATAAGCATACGGGTCCCTCTTATCTTGATAATTAATAGATTTATATGATAAAAAATCATATCCATAGTGTTTTTTCAAATTCGATTTTTTAAATTGTTGTTCTTGAGTAAGTTTATATTCTTGATTTAGTAATGAATTCGCTTGAAAATCATTTTTTTTTTCGTAATGAGTTAATCTTTCTTTTTCATATGAATCCCATTTTGTTAAATCTTTATTTTGAGCCAGATAGTGTTGATTGACTCTATTTCGCCATTGTCCTGGTACTAATCTAAGCCATCTACTCTGAAATAAATTGTATTGATAACGACTCCTTAACCAGTTTTTCCATTCATTCATTCCAGAATGCCAAAAGATTTTCTGTCTTAACCCATAATGATGTCTTAATCTGGAATGAGATACTCCCTGTTCTTCAAAATAATCTTTTATTTCATTTTTAAGAAAACGAGATGTTCCATGATATTGAAGGATAGGTTTGAATTTATAAAAACTAATAGCCTGGGTTTGTGATAATTTGTAAAATACATAGGCTTGTGAGAGGGAGAATAAGTCACAAAAAGCTTTTTCGTTTTTATTTATAATACTAACATTAGAAAGTGAAGAAAGTGAGTTTTTTATAGTTGAAATAAAATGAATTGTATTTTTAGTTGTTTTATTAATTCTTTCTTGATTTGCTTCATTATTGTGAATGAATTTCTCAATCATTTTTTTTGTTGATTCAAGAAAAAGTTGTGTATTGGTTCTTGGAAAATTAATGATATATAGAAGAATATCTATGTATATCTTTTCAATGAAAAATTTTATCAAAAAATAGACTTTACGGATTAATCGAATATTTCTTCTTTTTAATATTTGCAAAATTTTTTTTGATGATTCTAATATTTTATCCGGATAACTTATTTTATTAGAACTAATATTTATTTCTTGAGTTAGAAATTCGTTTTTCTTGTCTTTTATAATTAGAATTTTTTCTATTTGATTTTTGATTGTGTTTGTTCTCGTAGTCAGATCTTTTATTTTTTTTTCGGTTAATGAATAATTTGTCCACCCCGTAGATTGAATTTGAAGGGATGATTCGTGAATCATCTCATTACTGATTATCGAATCCTTTTTAGTTTCGTCCAATTCATATATTTCTCTCAACCCAAAAAATGGAATTGGATTTATTTTTGAGAGTTCTTTTACTATTCCCTTTAGAAATAGAATGCTTTGAGTGATCCATTTTTTTGTTTCTTTTGAGACTTTTCGAAATAATTTTGTTCTTTCTTTTAAAATTGGTAAAGCTATAAAACATTTCGTTTTCAGTTTTTTTATTTTGTTTTTTAGCTCTTTTAAAATAGGCTCAAAAAACGAACGCCGTTTTCGAGGAGAACCAAAAGGTAGTTCAGTTTCCATTCCCCAAACTGTTAAAAAGCAAAAATCATTCTTTTGACCCTTCTTTTTTTTCATTGGATCTTTATGAGAGGGTTGTAGTTTAAATCTGTGCCAAGGTTTCAGGCAAAAAGGAAATAGGATCTTTATCTGAATACCGTCTGTTAACCAATTTTTTGGAAATTCTGTTTCAGATAATTGAACACCATTATAAGTGCATTTAACATGCATTTCTCGATTCCAATCCTTTAAATCTTCGGACCACTCAGGAAATTGAAATAATAACATACGGGCAATGTTTTTAGCTATTATCAATGAAGGTAATATAATATATTTTCTAAGAATTGATTGGGTTATTAACACGGAACCCCTTATTACTTGAGCAAGTAAAATGCTATCCCAGGCTTCTGCTATTTCTATCCGCATTTTCTCTTCTCTTTTGTATTTTTCTCTTTTGTCCTCGTCTTTTTTCTCGATCTTTTTTTCTATATAATCAGAAATTTGTGATTCTTTGTTTTTACATATCCAATTTCGAGATATTAGTTTCAGCGGCCCAGAAATATCAAAAGAAAAAAAGAGGGGTTTGTCTACTCTGTCCAAAAAAAGTGGGGAATGCACATTTGCTTGAAACAGTTCCAAAGTAATTGTTTTACGTCTTTGAGCACGCATGGAACCTTTTATTATGTCGCGACGAAAATCCGATTGTTGCGAATAGCGTATCAAAGCCACTTCGTTTGTTTGATCAGGATCATTAGCATCCTTGGTATTAGTATAAGTATCGGCGTTTGCCTGGTTATTAGTAAAAATCACTACGCGCTTGGATTTTCTTGAACGAATTTCATGCTCCGCTGTTACATTTTCCTCGTTTTCTCCCTCCTGTTGTTCTAAATCGTCGATTAATTTATATGACCATCGAGGAACCTTTTTACTTATTTCTTTTATTCCAATAGATTTTTTTCTAATTGTTTGATTGTTGGGATTAGTTATAACTATATTGAATAAAAATTTCAAAATTTTGACTCGATCCTTGGAATCGGTATTTCCCTGTTCATCTTCTGTCAATGTCAATAAAGAGAGTTCTTTTTCTTTTGATAATGATTTTATATTGAATGTATCTAGTGTCTGTTCAATTTCGTGATAATCAGTAGTAAGAAGTATAGCATGAATCTTATTTATACAAAATGGATCCGTGTTTTTTTTTTTAGAAGTTTGATTTATGCTTAAAGGTGAAACCCATTTTTTGATTCTTCCGCGGTAGGGTCCATGCAAGAAAGGGT